GAAAGAGACAAATAATTGAGGCAAATCTAGCTCTCCGACGAGCTAGGACAAGAGTCGAGGCTGTCAATGCAATTTCATAACTAGTTGGTGTGTTCAAATAATCAAAAGAGGTTCTGTTTCTAAACCCTATTTTGATTGGATTCACTCGACAGAATCCAATCAATGCAGAATCCAATTTAGATACAACGCAATTCAAAAATGAAATAACTAAAAAATCTAGAAAAATAGACTCTATAAAAATATACTATATACTAAAGGGTGGGACAAAAAACTTATTAGATACCGTTGACTCCGGTATCTAATAAGTTCTACCTACTATTGGATTTGAACCAATGACTCCCGCCGTATGAAAGCAATACTCTAACCACTGAGTTAAGTAGGTCATTTATTATCCCAAAGAGAACCAAACGGAACCCATCCCATGGATGGATTATAAATATCATATTCCTTATAAGCAACAATAATCCAACCAATACTACTCAAAAATTTAGGATGTTGGATCATAGAATATTCATCTTGACAACAAATTATATACATGATAAAATATGCATCACAAGCACTAAGGGCTATAGCTCAGTTGGTAGAGCACCTCGTTTACACGCGCGCCAATGGTTTTCAGGGGAATCCACCATATAATCCAAAAAATGGATCTTATTGAGAAATCGATGTCTTACTCCATAATAACTTTAAGAGAACAATAGCCTGACGAGAGATTGGGTCCTATTTGAGTGCCCTTTGTAGGTACCAAACAGGCTCCGCCTTGAGATATTGATAAGGTCAATAGCAGTATATTCAATGCTAGGCATTATGAGTATAAGGCCCTCAAAAAATCTCTTTTCGTCCTATGAACTTGAAGGTGTATGAAGTTTCATATTGGATTTTTTAAGCCGAACGATAGAGACTTCATTTAACTTAAAATTCTAGGCCAAAGGCAGACCTACGTCAAAATAACTTCACCTTTGAAACACTTTGGTAGTGCTCTGAATTAGAATCCCAAATAATGAATCAGAGCACATGGAGCCATCTCCTTTTTTTCTATCAAGAAAAAAAATATGGCGGATTGGCTGATATTTCTATCAGTTAATGAAAGAGCCCAATGCAAAAAAAAATGCAAGTTGGGTCTTTGAAACAGTTCAGATCATTTTGATAATAATAAGTTTGATCTGTTTTACCGAGAAGGTCTACGGTTCGAGTCCGTATAGCCCTAGAGCCCTATAAAAAAAATGAATAAAATTCCAAATTTTCATTTGAAATAAAAAATTGTATAATTTTGATTTCTTTATTCTTGTTTGTTGCTTATAACTGGCCGGTTGGTTCATCGAAACAAAACTTTTCCTAGAAACTCACTCACGGGAATCATTTAAAGCAGAACAGAAAACCGAAATATTTCAAGGGATCGAATCGGTCTTTTTCCAAACAAACCAACCCTTCGTCATTAATTGTCGGAGGGAAATTCCATATGAATTTTTCTGCTCACAATCAAGGGGTTAAGCCAGCGATACTCCTTTTCTTTGGTATACCTTACCAAGACCCGGCGAAGCACACCAAAACAAGGGGGGGGGGTGGTCTTCTTTTTCTGTATTCAATCAAGAGAAAACCCCACCCAGATCTGATAAACGGAATATACCAACACTAAGATATTCGAAATCCCGAGATGGAAATACCTACCCATTCTCTTACATTTGAATACTTGTTCTATTCTAAATTACTAAGAAAAAAACTCTCGACTCTATTCCTAAAAAATCCAAATTCCGAACTCGCATTTTTATAAAGAAAATTCAAATAATCAAAAGAATAATAAATTCAAAATATTTAAACATATTTTTAAACAGAAAATAATAATTCTATTTGCTTTCTTTAGGCTTTAGGAAGAATCCTAGGCAAAAACAAGAAAATTTGTCTAAATATAACATCTAGAGTTATACTAACTAAAGCAATTAAAGAAAATTGAACTAAAAAAATGAAGTAGACTGGAAATAGGATCCCGATCAAGTCAGTCGATAAATCTTGAAATGAGATATGCCCTGCAATAATCAAAGGAAACTAGATGGTTTGGTCAAAATAAATTCTTCTTTTGACTAACTAGTTATCGATGACTTTAGAACTTCAATTCGAATCAACCAATCCGATATATTTTCCACGTTCATAGGAGTGCGTCTATGTTTTTGCTTTACGAATATGATATTTTTTGGGCATTTCTAATAATATCAAGTCTTATTCCTATTTTGGCATTTTTTATTTCTGGGATTTTAGCCCCGATTAGGAAAGGACCGGAGAAACTTTCTAGTTATGAATCGGGTATAGAACCAATGGGCAACGCTTGGTTACAATTTAGAATCCGTTATTATATGTTTGCTCTAGTTTTTGTTGTTTTTGATGTTGAAACGGTTTTTCTTTATCCATGGGCAATGAGTTTTGATGTATTGGGCGTATCTGTATTTATAGAAGCTTTAATTTTCGTGCTTATCTTAATTGTTGGTTTAGTTTATGCATGGCGGAA